GATGTTCTATTTTTCCATAGAAATGTGTTCGCTCAAGAAAAGCTCCAGAAGATGTTAATCGTAAATAAGAAGATTGTTTACGAAGAAAAACTAATACAAATTCGCATTCAGATACATAAGAATTATATGGGAACCGAAATAGTCTTTTATTTTCTTTTGAAAAAAAAATAGAATTATTCGGAGTAATAAGACTATTCCAATTATGATATTCGTGAAGAAAGAATCGCAATAAATGTAAAGAAGGAACATCTTGGATCCAGCATTGAAGGATTTGAACCAAGATTTTCAGATGGATGGGATAAGGTATTAGTATATCTGACACATAATTTAAATGCGATAATTTGTCCTCCAAAAAGGGAAATATTGAATGAATAGATCGTAAATTCAAATTCTGAGATTTTGGTATTTTTTTTTCTTCGAGGGAAGATACTAATCGCAGCAAGAATGGAATTTCCACAATGACTGCAAAACCTTCCAATATCATCTGAGAATAAAAATGAAAATAAAAATAATTGTTGTGCCCAACGAATTGATTTTGGTTAGAATCATTAACCGAATAAATCAAATAATTCTGTTGATACATTCGAATAATTGAACGTTTCACAAGTACTGAACTAGATTTATTGTCATAACAAAAAATTTCCGTGGATTCGTAAAAAATCGAACCATTTAAACCACGATCATGAGCAAATGTGTAAATATACTCCTTAAAGAGAAGCGGATATAGAAAGTGTTGTTGCCGAGATCTATCTTTTTCTAAATATCCTTGTAATTCTTCCATTTACATTTCTACTTGAACCAGAGGCAGGACCCATTTCATTTTTGGGGTTATCAAATGATACATAGTGCAATATGGTCAGAACAGGGTATATATTATGTATATAATTACAGTAATAAAAAAAAATATATATATCCCGCAAACAAAGGAAACAGGGGAGTCCAATCAACAGATCTTTTTCCTCTCCTTTTCTATCCAATTGGTTTATGTTCATTATAATTACAAGAGGGTCAAAAATCCTTTATTTTTGCAACTCGATCGCTCTTTTTACTTTGGAATAAATTCTCTTTATCAGTATACTGTTTCTTCTACACATCCGTCTCCAATCCATAATAAAGAATAATTAGGATTCATTAAAAAAAAAAGAAAGAAAATCAATGGTCCACTCACAGATGAATCCACCCTTTCCCGCATCAGGCACTAATCTATCTTTAACGTCTAATTAGATCGGGTAATCATTCAAATTAAGAACAAAAGCTCGTTGCTTTTTATTTCACCAAAATTAGAGCCCTATGGCTCTATCCATTTATTCACTAGACCCAACTGTAAATGTGAATTTTTTTTTTTCACTTCCATTCCAAAAAGAAAAAAAAAATTGTAACGATCCGGTAAGGATAAACTCAAAGTTCTACTTTAATTAAATAATAAATTAAATAATAAAAATAATAATAATATTTTATTACGACATGCTGTTTTTTCCATTCATTACCTTTGAGGATCAGTCGTGGTCTTATAGACTCTACCAATAGTCTGGACGAATCTGTTGCTTCATCCAAATGTGTAAAAGATCATAGTCGCACTTAAAAGCCGAGTACTCTACCGTTGAGTTAGCAACCCGAATAAAATAAATAGGATATGTAAATACGGTCAAAATAAAAAAATCAATTGAATTGCACTGCACGACCCCGTCAAAACATTGAACTAGAACAAATCGAAAAGAAGGATTTGTTGATCAATTAAAAACACCAAAATACCAAAATGGACAGGTCGGATTAACAACAACAGATTCCAAATAGAGGTAATTGTGACAAACCACCACTTTATTTATAAATTTTCTTTTCTTTTTCGTTAAGAAAATACATCTTGTATGCCAGTAAATCCGGCAGGGCAAACCCATCATTTATTTGACTTAAGTGAAGGAAAGAAAAAACCAATATGGGGTGGAGATAAACGGATCTATTTATCTACGATCGAATTATATTTCTTCGATGCACCATTGTCAATATGAATCCAATGTTAAGAAAACAAATTTAAGTAAATCAAATAAGGACTTGTGTTGGATTGGCACAACATAAACATAAATAATAAATTTGGATGAAAAAAAATACGAAAGAGCTAAAGTAAAGAAAAAAACTCGGGTTTATTCAATCAATAGAGGTACAATAAGCAAGATTAACCCCTTGTTTGTTGGGGGATTCCCGCAACAAACAAAACAAGAAAAAAAGTAAATTAAGTACGAATACAGCAAGAAAAAGGCAAATTGTGTGTAAATAATTACACAAAGATGGATACTAGTTACCCCCCCCCCATTTTTATTTATTAATTTTGTTTTTTTCCTTTAATTAACTCGAATCGAAGTTCTTTCTTGAAATAATTCTGCCTTCCTTAAAATATCACAAACAGTTCCCGTAGGTTGAGCACCTTTTTCAAGGAAATATAGAATAACAGGAACATTTAAATAAGTTTGATTCTTTATCGGATCGTAAAAACCTACTTTTCTAAGATCTCTTCCTTCTCTTCGGGATCGAACATCAATTGCAACGATTCGGTAGATGGCTCATTGGAATAGATGTAAATAAACAATGCCCCCCCTAGAAACGTATGGGAGGTTTTCTCCTCATACGGCTCGAGAAAAAAAGGATTCTAAATTTCTGTATATGTATATAATGGCAAATGGATCCATAAAATCATGAATTAGACTATGATTTGAGTCGTTTTTTTATTCTTCCTTACAGAAAAAAAGAAATCTAATTCGTACTCATAACTCAAGTTGGGTAATTCTGACAGAGTTCGAAGGGAAACCCTTAGACATTTATTGAGCCGTCTCTAACCTCTTTTGTTTGTCTCATCTCGAATCTATTTTTATTCCTCATTCTGATTCAATTGTTGAGACAATTGAAAATAGTGTTTACTTGTTCCGGAATTCTTTATCTTTGCTTTTTGAAATCATTGGGTTTAGACATTACTTCGGTGATCCTTACTCCTTTCAAAAGAGCAGCAACATACCTTTTTGTTTTTTGTTATTTTTTTCTATACTATAGAAATAGAATATGAACGGTGGATTCCGTTGTGATACACTTTTGATCGAAATAGTTTTACCAATTCTGAAAAATTTTACTTTTTATTTTTCAAACTTCTTTTATTTTTCGATTTTTTTAACCTTTCGATTTATATATTGAGGATATACTTACAAAGTTGATCTAACTTATTGATAGTTACTAACCCTAGATTCTTCCCCCTGATAAACGAATCAATCCTTTCTGCTCGAGCTCCATCATGTACTATTTTATTTACTTACAACCTAACACAAATTAGGTTCCTAACAGAGCAGAACAAACTATGTCGAGCCAAGAACATCTTCATTCCTATAGAAAATGGTGGATGTAAGAATCCACAGCCGATCATGTCCTTCAAGTCGCACGTTGCTTTCTACCACATCGTTTCAAACGAAGTTTTACCATAACATTCCTCTAATTTTATTTCAAACCGGTATGTAATTGATTCAATATGGAATCATGAATAGTCATTGGCTCAACCGGTGCGTGTATACCGGTATATAATAGTACATATTTTCTATCTATCTATGGATAGATAAGTATTTATCCGGGGAAGGCTCGGCAAGGATCCAATTTATTTAACTCTATATTCTATCATATGAATGAAACATATTTCTAAAAAAGACGAATAAAAAAGTTTGCTTAAGACTTATTTACATCTTAAAAAGATTGTTCGGGACGATCAATCATGAAGGATCCATTTTTCTCGAACAAATAAACTATAAACCTCAAAAGAAGAACCTTTAATATTAATAGAATAGATTTGCAATCCCGGAACAAAATCGATTATTAATAAAACTTATTTATTTTATACAATACAGATTTTGTTTTACTTCAGGTTCAAGAATTTTTCTTTTCCATCAATTCCATAAAGTCAAGTAGATGCAATATACGAATTTCCCCCCAATCGCTACATTACATTGATTTACAATTATTCATTTAAACCGGATAAGATATAAGATGAACCAGATAAAATAAAAAAAAAAATGGGGTCCAGATCAATTCGTTTTTACTATTTTTTTCCCACACCAGCTTCAGAAGTTTTAAGACCAGTGATGAAATTAGTACCAAAAACTCCCTACTCTTTAGTCTCCACATAGACTGTGGAATTGGGATACCCCATTTATTTACTTTAGGCTTTTTACCCTTGGTAAGGGAATAAAGAGGCCTTTCTTTCATTCACATTTCGATTCAGAATGCTTCATGTGAGAATTGACATTTCATAGATATGGGACATAAAGTTTCCATAAGTAACTAACTTTAAAATGAATATTGAGTAGTACGAGCATATCCTGAATGTGAATGATAAACCCAGAATTTCTTTTTTGAATTCAAAAAAAAAAATATTTATTTCCACCCACATTTGACACTTGATTACGTTTGTGAGAAACCAAATGAAAGAAAAAATATGATTCTAAGAATCATTCTTAGAATTCAGAACAAAAGATTGTTCTCGTTAACAATTTTATGTTTCATGTGGGATACAATGTGATCCCATCTTTCGTTTCTGATGGAAACGATCTGGGACGGAAGGATTCGAACCTCCGAGTAACGGGACCAAAACCCGCTGCCTTACCGCTTGGCCACGCCCCATTTCGAATTTCTATTCGACACTAATAAACATTAATATTGGTATTGGTTATTCGTCAATCCCAACCCAATAAATACATTGGGGATATATTGTTGCTAGGATTCAACACATGTAGATATAGAATCAAAAAAATTCATTGATCATTACATGGAATTCAGTTAAGATATTGTATGAAAATGGAATTCCTTGTATTCTCATTTGACAATGGAAGGAAGGATTTTTATTTGGGAGAGTTCGAAAAAAAGAAAGATTTTTTGACTTGTCTTTTTTTTCCCTTATAAAAAAAACTCAATCAGAATAAAATTTTCTAATCTACAAGAACGAAATTTTGTTATGCTTAATATCTTTAGTTTAATCTGCATCTGTCTTAATTCTGTCTTTTATTCGAGTAGTTTTTTCTTCGCCAAATTGCCCGAAGCTTATGCCTTTTTAAATCCAATCGTAGATGTTATGCCTGTCATACCTGTACTTTTTTTTCTCTTAGCCTTTGTTTGGCAAGCTGCTGTAAGTTTTCGATGATTTAATACTCTGCTAAATTCATGATTTATTCGATAAATCAAAATTCGAAAAATTGATAAGACCAGATAAGTCTTACATTATGAACCCTCGATTCAAAAATAGAAATTCTTGCATATTGAATAACCGCGGCGATGAATTTTTATCAGCTTATTTCCTCGTTCTGACCTTACAGTGAGCAAAGGCTTTATTAGGTTGCCTACAATACCTAATTATTCATATGACAAGAAATTTTTGATAACGAAGTAATCTAAATCTTATTCCAAATAAATTCGTGAAAATGACTTTCTTTTCAAAAAACACTTCATTTTTTTGGGGGTGTCATGTCAAAATAAAATAGTGTGTATGTGGTAAAAAATAAGTAATCTATTCCCTTTTTCAAAAAAAAAAAAAGATCTTGGAGATTGTGTAATGCTTACTCTCAAACTATTTGTTTATACAGTAGTGATATTCTTTATTTCTCTCTTCATCTTCGGATTTTTATCTAATGATCCAGGGCGTAATCCTGGACGTGAGGAATAAAAAAAAGATATTTTTAGTTTTTCCTGCTTTTTCTAAATTTTTTTCTTATGATTTTATCTATTCCTTTATCTATTCCATACATTTACCTATGATAAAATCAAGGGATCGAAATTCCTTCGAATTCGAAAGTCTCAAGTAATCAGAAGAAGCGGAGAGAGAGGGATTCGAACCCTCGGTACGAATAACTCGTACAACGGATTAGCAATCTGCCGCTTTAGTCCACTCAGCCATCTCTCCCCATCCCCATTTAAAAATGGAAAATTTTTTATGTGATGTGACACGTGAAGTAAAGATTGATAAAAACCCTCGTTTTACTTTTTTATTTATCTATTTTTTTTATATATTCTTTTATTTATATTCTATTAAATTAAATTATATTCTTTATTTTTTATAAATATATATATATATAATATTTATAAAAAATTTTTTATATATAAAAAATAATATATATATTTATAATATATTTTTTAATAAATAAAAAAAAGATATAAGATAAAGATATATAAAATAAAGATATATAAAATATTATAACAGTTATATAACATATATAAATAAACATTATAATATAATATAACTTATAAGTTATTTTATTATAAACCTATAAAGATATATAAAAAGAACAATAAAGTAATATATATCCATATATAGGATAAATATATATATATATATAAGAAAAAATTGGATCAGGAATTAAATTTAGATAATGATTCGAAACGGATATCCCCAATAGAAAAATACCCTACTTCTTTTATTTTGTACGAAAGGTTTATTCCCCCGGCTTGGTTTAAGTACTGGCCGGGCCAGTATTTCCATAGATAAAATGATTTAATAATGATTTGATATCAATCAAAAATACTTGTTGAAGTGTCATTTCTTATTATTAATACTTAATATTATATTAAGTATTAATCTTAATATTATTACTTAATATAATTAATATTAAATTAATATATTTTTTTTATTTTCTTTTTATCAATTTATTACTTACTGGAAAAGAAATTGGAATAAAAAACATATATATATATATTATGTACATATATATGTACATATATTAAACAATAAAAAGTATTAAAATAAAAAAAAATATCAAATATTAAACACACATATTTATAAACGTATATATAATATGACTCATTTATTTGTTCAAGAGACATTATTTGAACAATTGAGATCCAATTGACCCGAATTCTTAATTCATAAGTAAGATCTGGCAGTTGAAAGAGAAGTTGAAAAAAAAAGGAACCATGTATGCAGATTTCATCCTTTCTATGATCCAGCTTCAATGATTCTTTCAGACCGGGACTGTCAGTAATGACTTCGTATCAAACGAAAAGAAAAGTATAATATAACTAGAACTTTTTTTTATGTTATTTAAGTAAGCTTTCTGCTCTTCGCCTATTTAAGTCCCCGGCGGGACGAAGCGTCAACGCTAAAATTTTCATGATTCTGATGCTATCTTGATTGCGCCTCACTCTTTTGTTCGACAAATGGCCCATTCATATACAATAATAAATATGTAGCGGGTATAGTTTAGTGGTAAAAGTGTGATTCGTTCTATCAAAAACTTAAATAGTTAAAGGGTCTTTAAGTTTTTTTTCATATTCCGATCAAAAACTTTATTTCTTAAAAAGGTTTAATCCTTTACCTCTCAATAGCATATTTGAGGAAGAATATACATTCTCACGATTTGTATCCAAAGGCCAATTAGAAATTGAATAAAAAAGATTGGATTATGGATATGGAGTCGCGAAGCATAATTTTTTTGAATTGGATTAACTCTTCCAATTGAATGAGTATGAGTAAAGGATCTATGGATG